ATGAGGGCGGTTGGGCAAGTCGGCCCCCATCGTCTAGTGGTTTAGGACATCTCTCTTTCAAGGAGGCAGCGGGGATTCGAATTCCCCTGGGGGTAGGGTACTACGAAAGGAAGTTGATCATGGATTACCAATAAGCCTAAAGTGGATTCTTCCTGGGTCGATGCCCGAGCGGTTAATGGGGACGGACTGTAAATTCGTTGGCAATATGCCTACGCTGGTTCAAATCCAGCTCGGCCCAATAATTCGCCAATCTACCATGAGATGGTATAACCCCCTTGTCCTTCCGAAATACCCCATACGAAATACGAAGATAAAAAAAGAATAAAATTTTCTGCTAGATCCCTTATTTCCCTGGGATTGTAGTTCAATTGGTCAGAGCACCGCCCTGTCAAGGCGGAAGCTGCGGGTTCGAGCCCCGTCAGTCCCGACGGATCCAATAAATACATCAATTAATTTCTCCCTTTCTATGAAAGGATGTCAGGGGGCAGAATTCAATTTCCAAAACAAAGGGGCTTTTTTTATTTCCTATTTTTCCATTTTTTTAAGGTCCCATCGAAGAAATAACAAACCCTAAAATAGTGATATTAGATCTTTTATACCGGCCTCATCTTTATCAAACTTCTTTGTCTTCGTCTTCCAAAAAATCACAAGGAGTTTAGAACTTAACTCTTTTTTTTCCATTTCGCTTTTCTTGTTTGTTTGGGTTTGTAACTATGTGACTAATCGAAGTGGAAGGGCAATCTGATGATACTTCATCAGATGATTGTACAAGGAAGACGTAAGGTAGGTTATAGAAAAAAGAAGGGAAACAAATGATAAATAAAGGAATTTTGAATTGATTGGGTCAGGAATCCAAGTTTGGATTCGGTATGGATAAAAGAACTTCCTATGTTATACTATTCAAGTCTCGACGACGAATTGATTTGATAGCTCAGATATTGTTATTCATGATATTGATCCGATTCAAGATCGTCGAGAGGTAATTCATTCATTGAATTTACAGGCGAAAGATTTATCATCTCTATGGGATTAAATCCCGAGTTATTGCGAAGTAAAAAAACCGATGAGATTATGGAAGTAAATATTCTTGCATTTATTGCGACTGCACTATTCATTCTAGTTCCTACCGCTTTTCTACTTATCATTTACGTAAAAACAGTCAGTCAAAATGATTAATTCAATTCAATTTTCAAATGAATTTGAATGAAACTTTCCTTCTGAGTTCTTATCAAAAATGGACGAAGTAAAATGAAAAGGATTCCAATTTCGCGTCTTAAATGAAATGAGCGGACTATAATCGGCAGTATTTTATGAATTCGATAGTATGGTAAGAACGATTCATCTATTTCTTTCTTACCATACTATCTATCTCTTAGTCTATAAAGTTCTACTCTAGAATAAAGATAGAGGCTTCATTTTATATAGATCAATCTACAATATTCTCTTCATATATGTGTATATAAATTCCCTATATTGTATGGAATTGACATAGCACCCAATTCTATTTATTTGCTACATCTACTTGTTCCGATCAATCTGAAATAATCGCCTTAACTCTTATCTTATGATTCTAATTATGATTCGAATTACTAGATTTTTTATGATTTCCAATCTGAATATCGGTATTTATGGAAAGAATCAATGATTGAAAAACGATATGGGCATATAGATTACTAAAATCGCGTAGTAATCTTTTTTTTAGTATTCCGAAGAAATAATTGATTTAACTATTGACAGGAGGACCACGGGCACTTCTTCGGATTTCGAAAAGGAAGAGTAAACCTCACCGATTTTTAACGCCCGAACCATGATATCAAATAAGTCGATAAAGATAAAATCTCCTTTCTAAAATTAGAAACCCATCGGTAAATGCGCAATATGTGACTCGCCTGAGGCAAGATCTTATTATTGCATAGTCTCTCGTTAGACAACCACTATGTCTATATCATTTCTCATAGAAAGTGCGTATACACTTAACAAAACGACTTCTTCTTTGAAGAGTCAAGAGGGATCAAAAAAAGGTCTGGTCTTCCTCAGTATCCATCTAATCTTAATCTATAAGGATAGTAAGAGCCCCTTAATTGAAATAGAAAATTTCAGAAGAATTAGATTGGAAAAAATTTCCAATCATCTGGATCCCTTTCCTTTCGAAATACAAACATGGGAATCATTGAAATAGTTCTTTGATTGAAAGAGTATGATTCCTATCATACATTACTCCATTGGACTCCAATGGAATTGGAAATTCAGATATTTTGATTTTAAATAGTTCAAAACGCGTTGCAGAACGATCTATAAAACAATTGATACAGTTTGATTCCTCAACTCAATTAGTAGTACTTCTAAAGTCCACTTCTTCCCCACACTACGAGTGAAAGGGAAAATGTAAAGACTACCATTAAAGCAGCCCAGGCGAGACTTACTATATCCATGTGAGTTATGTCCCCTATCTCTATAAATATGAAGGAATTATTCCATTATTCCTTTCTAATAATAGTGG